TCACTGGTATCTGAGCAATTCTTCCTGTTGCTTTTACAGAACTTCCTTCTTGTATCATCAAGCCGTCACCCATTAATACAACACCAACATTATTTGATTCCAAATTAAGAGCAATACCTATAGTACCGTCTTCAAATTCTACTAATTCACCTGCCATTACTTCATCAAGACCATAAATACGAGCAATACCGTCGCCCACTTGAAGTACGGTACCCGTATTTACAATCTTTACTTCCCTGTTATATTGCTCAATACGCTCTCGGATAATATTACTAATCTCGTCGGCTCGAATGGTTACCATGAGTATTTGTTAATTTTTTTTGAAAAAAAAAAGATAATGCCTACGGTAGAAGGGCTAATCGATTATTTCTTTCATCGCCCCAAACATGCCAATATTAGCACTGATGGTACGTAAATGTAACTCCTTGGTTAAACAACGATTCAAAGTTCCTAGAGCTCCTTCTAAGGCTTGGTGAAAAATCCGTTGTCGAACTTGATTAATTGCTCTTTGTTGTTCAAAATGAATCGTTTCATTTTTGTAATTTTCTAATTGTTCTAAAGTCTTATAAGTTGAATTAATCAAATTCAATTTTTCTCGTTCTATCTCAGAATAGCCGTTCACTCGAAACTGGTCTGCTTCTATTTCTATTTTCTGTAAGCGGGTCCGGGCTTTTTCCAACTGTTCAACGGCCCCCTCACGTAGTTCTTCTGAATTTCGAATAGTATTCAAAATCCTTTGTTTTCGATTATCTAATAAATCACTTAATGAAAGTAGATTATCTTTCCATTCATTGCAAAATTTCCATGATCCCTTCCCGAACCAAACATGAATCTTTCGATTCATTTGGCTCTCACGCTCAATTATTTCAATTACTTATGGTAAATTCCCATATCTTTTGTTACTGGAATGAGCCTATCCTCTCTTCTCGATTAATAATTCATATGCAAAAATAAAAAAAAAAGATCAAAATTAATCAAAAACCAGAATATTTGTAGGACTCTTCTGACCAAACAAGTAATTGTCAGTAAAGTTGTTTCTTGTTTTTTTCTTCAAATCCAACGAATTTACTTTATGCACAGGTTATCGATTCAACATTAGATTAAGAATGAGGGAAATCCCCATTTTTCAAAAAGGAAGGTTCCTATTTTTTTCGACATGAGTGCTCTATACCGAAAAAAATTCCCAACTATTCATTTAGAATCCTTTGATATATTAACATAACATATTAGTAGAAAGAGTACCTTGCTCTGTCTAGACTTCAAACAGTTTAGCTTTAACCATGTTAATGTCCCTACGTTATCAGTTGATAGAGAATCAAAGTATATTTACTGATGAATTGCGAAATGCTATGGTTCTTAAAGATGATTTTTGAATTTATTCAAAAGTAATTCGCAGGATCGTGCACCTTTTCTTTACTAATAAAAAAAATGCAGCTGATTCAATTCAGCCTATTCGTGAAATAAACAACCCGCACACACTCCCTTTCCAAAAAAAATCAATACACCAAGGACTAGACTTAGATTTATTGGATTTGTTGCTAAAATATCAGTATTAAACCCGAAACTCCCGGCGGATGGCCAGTGACCCAAAGAAACGAAAGAATCGGTTACATTTTTCATAAGATCTCTCCTTCTCTTATAGACAGAATATTATCTATTTAATTATCATATTTCATAATATTTATAATTTTGATTTTTTTTATTTACTATTTAGAAATTGATTTTATATTTTAGAATTAGAATTTAAAAATAGTAAATCGAGTCAAAAATATATTTGATTTTTATTAGAAATAGATTTTTTTATTGTAAATTTCTAAAAATTGCTAACTAAGAACAATAGTTAATAGTTATTAGACTTTGATATCAGGTCTAGTGTCAATTTCAACATATCTTCTTTGTTTTTGTTGTTATAACACTTCCTTTAAATTTTAAAATAAACGAATACAGGGTAACGAAGAAAGCGAGAAGGGGAAGGAAGAAAGCGAGTCGGTCTACTAAAATTCCTCATCCTCCAATCAGCCCTTCCCGTGGGTTATTGTACCAATAAAACTAAATATAAATAATTAATTGTTAATTGTAGGAGTTAAATCTTGATATAATTCGAAAAAGCAAGCAGCAAATTCAAAAATTGGCAAAAATGTTATTTTTTAGCAGATTAAACAAAAGGATTCGCAAATAAAAGTGCTAATGCTACAACCAGTCCATAAATTGTTAAAGCTTCCATAAAAGCCAAACTAAGTAATAAAGTACCTCGTATTTTTCCCTCCGCCTCTGGTTGTCTTGCGATACCTTCGACAGCTTGGCCCGCAGCAGTACCTTGACCAACTCCAGGTCCAATAGAAGCAAGCCCAACGGCCAACCCAGCAGCAATAACGGAAGCGGCAGAAATCAATGGATCCATGATAAATTCCTCGCATCAAAAAAAAGAAATGGTTAATGATACAATCAACCACTAAATTATGATTTAATTATTCCATCGATAGATTGTCATCCAGTCAAAGTAACGTAACTAAGAGTTCAAAATTAAAGTAGATTATTGAATCAGCAGAACTACTTCGATATCAATTTTGTAGTTTCTATCCACAGAGTTTTGGTGAATTCATATAACTTTTTTGTTTTTCCATTTCTTTCTTTGTTCCGAATCAATCATTCTTTAAATTCGAACTCTTCCTTCTTTAAATTCTTAATTTAATCTCTTTATTCACTTCACAGTTTCAAACGAAAAAACGAAAAGAAAAACTTTTATTGGAATCCCTATCAAAATTCTTGGTAGTCGCGGGACAGATTAAGATTAGATATATCTATTTGCTCATATATAACTAGCCTAATATTACATATACACACCCTTCTTCCATAACGTAAACCAACTCTTTGTATCTTAAATTCAATTTGAATTGTAAAATCATTTTTTTTAGAAATATTTATTTTATAAAGAAAAGTTGTTTATTTTACAGTCATTAGACAGATTTCATAGATTATATATTACATATGTTTATTTATTTTAATCCCACCCTCCTAAACCTAAACAACGAACTTTTTTCATGTTTTGTAAACTCTTCTTTTCCTTTTATTTATCGTTATCTAAAATCGGTACAATGAATCTAATCTAAATGATCTAAATGAACGAATTCAGTAGTCTGAATCATTGCATATAAATAGAAGTTTTACGTTCTTCATGTAATTTAGTTTTTTTCTTTTGGTTAATCGTTAAAAACCGACTGAAATGGGAATCGCTTTATAGAACCTTTTTTTATTTACAATGTGCGATTAAACAAAAAAATAAATCAAGAATTCTTAATTCAGATTATGACTCCTAAGATTGAAAATGAACAAAACAATCAAGCCAATCTACAACGAATATTCATTGTAAGAAGATATAAATGAATCAAGCAAATTTTAGATTTTAGGAAAAAGATCTTTTAGATCTCTTTCCTTTTTTTGAATTCCAAAATATTACAAATATCGTAATCTATTTCTTTAGATCGTATAGACTTTTTTGTCTATTTATGTATAGAATTATGTTTACGAAGTAGATTATCTTGAGCAAGACATGCATTGCCTTGCATTAAACCGAAGAAGACTATTTCGAAACTTAATTAATGATGCCCCTCCATAGATTCACCTATATAAGCCGCAGCTAAAGTTGAAAAAATAAGAGCCTGAATACCGCTTGTAAATAATCCAAGGAACATAACAGGTATAGGAACCACCAAAGGTACTAAAGAAACAAGAACAACAACTACTAATTCATCCGCTAATATATTTCCGAAAAGTCGAAAGCTAAGTGATAAAGGTTTTGTAAAATCTTCTAAAATATTAATGGGTAAAAGGATTGGAGTTGGTTGAATGTATTTACCGAAATAACCCAATCCTTTTTTACTAAGGCCCGCATAAAAATATGCTATTGACGTAAGTAAAGCTAAAGCAACCGTAGTATTTATATCATTCGTAGGTGCGGCTAACTCTCCATGAGGTAACTTTATAATTTTCCAAGGTAAAAGCGCCCCTGACCAATTAGAAACAAAAATAAATAGAAACAGAGTTCCAATAAAAGGAACCCATGGACCATATTCCTCTCCAATCTGGGTTTTGCTCACGTCTCGAATAAATTCAAGGACATATTCGAAGAAATTCTGACCGTCAGTAGGAACGGTTTGTGGGTTTCGAACAGCTACAATAGCTGAACCTAATAAAATAGCAATTACAACCCAAGAAGTAATAAGTACTTGGGCATGAACTTGGAAACCCCCAATTTTCCAATAGAAATGCTGGCCTACTTCCACACCGGATATATCATATAATCCTTTAAATATTTTGATGGAACATGATAGAATATTCATATTATCCTCTGAAAGAAAGAAAACTTTTTAAGAAATTATTTTGATTCCACTATACTATCCTTTTTTACTTGTCCGTGCCCGCTTGAATTGTATATTTTAGATTAAGAACTAATCACATAATATTCCCCGCCTTATTTTTTTATTTCTTTCGTGCGATTCATAAATAGAGTAAATTAAATAGAGTACCAGATTCCATTAATCTATGGAATTCACAAAATAATTTCTTTCTATTATTATTAATCAGAGATTTCGTATATAGCTAGAACGACCCTCACAAATTGCAAATACTAATTTGTTAAAAATAAATCGGATTGAAGCTATCGCGTCATCATTCGCTGGAATCGAAATATCCGCGAGATCCGGGTCGCTGTTTGTATCAATTAAACAAATTGTTGGAATTCCCAAAGTGATACATTCGCGAAGAGCCGTATATTCTTCTTGCTGATCAACGATTATTACAATATCAGGTAACCCCGTCATATATTGAATCCCGCCCAAATATGTTTGCAAATGAGATAACTGTCTCTTCAATTGAACCACATCCCCTTTCGGAAGGCGGTTCAGCCTTCCGGTCTTTTGTTCCATTCTCAAGTCCCTGAACTTTTGAAGTCTCTTTTCTGTAGTGGACCAGTTTGTTAAAATACCGCCGAGCCATTTTTTATTAACATAATGACACCGAGCACTTATTGCAGCCCGCGCTACTGAATCAGCTGCTTTCTTTTTTGTACCAACAATTAAGAATTGTTTTCTCATACTTGCTGCATCAAAAACTAAATCACAAGCTTCCGATAAAAAACGAGCAGTTCTAGTAAGATTTGTAATATGAATACCTTTACGCTTCGCCGAGATATAAGGTGCCATTCTCGGATTCCATTTTCTGGTAGCATGACCAAAATGAACTCCTGCTTCCAGCATTTCGTCCAAATTAATGTTCCAATATTTTCTTATCATTTCTCCCCACACTTCCTCTCTTTTTTTTTTCAAAGAAAAAAGGGGAGACGAGGTACCCTTAAATATTAAATAAATAATTGTTCCGATGGAACCTTCTCTTTTCTCGGAGTTGGGCCTTGATACTTGATACACGATACACGATCCAAGCGATTAATTTCTTTGCTATTTTTTATTACTATTAACAAATTACATGTAAATGTAACAAATCACAGGACCCCAAAAAATTCAAAGTACTGATCTTAGAAATCATTCAATCCTATAAACGCTTGTTCTGATGTATCATAGAAATTTTTCGAAATGCAAAAATCAAATAACTTTCTGTGGTGGAATAAAATATCTCTTATTTCCCCTTCGAATAAATTGTTTTTTTGTTTTTTTAAAGAAGTGTTCTTACGTTGCTTTGAGCGGTGCACTAATCCTCTGAATCCGGTACCAACGGGTATCATACCACCGAGAACAACGTTTTCTTTCAGACCTTTCAACCAATCAATACGACTGCGGAGAGCTGCTTTTGATAAAACGCGAGCAGTTTCCTGAAAACTCGCCTCGGCTATGAAACTTTGAGTATTCAGCGAGGCTCTCGTTATTCCCAAGAATATGGCTCGGTAACAGATCGCTTCTTCCAAAGCGCGTCCCGTCCGTTCCGCTCGCAACAATCCTATTTGTTCCCCGGGTGAAAAAACATTAGACATTCCATCTTCTGAAACCAAGACTTTTGATGTTATTTGACGTACAATAATTTCGATATGCCTATTATGGATTTGCACCCCCTGGGATCGATAAACCTTTTGAATTTTATTAACCAAAGAGATACGACTTTGCACTATAGTTAGCTCAGCACCGATCAAGAATCTCCAAGGAATTCCAAGAATTCTTGTTATACACCCGTTCCAACCCGCAACTCTCTTTTCTAGGTTTATCGATATTGAATCAATTGAGCGCACTTCTAATACTTGTTCCACTTTTGGAAGACCCTGCGTTATATCACCAGATCTCGATTTTTCATATATAAATGTAACTAATGTATCTCCTTTATAAAGGATTTCTCCATAATGACCATGAACAGTTGCTCCTGTAGTGGCCAAATAAGGCTTAGCCAATCTTAGTCCTATAGAGTCGACGTGAACAATTATAACTTGACCTGATTTTAGGTGTGGTCCATTTTTGGCTATACATACATTTTCACAAATAAACTGTCCCAGATTAATTATTGTGAATGTTTCTTCACAATAATTAGAATGATAATTCTGATGAAGAAAATACCAATTTAATTTTAATGGATGAGAAACGCTGTTATTGCATGGGTCCAGATTAACTATTCTCTGTTTCTCATCCATTAAATAATATTTAAATATTCGAAAAATCTGTTTGAAATTGTCAAGTTTCAAATATTTAGTTACCGAAATCTGATTATGCGTTAGTACATGGTAAAATGAATAAAAATTCGCGATTTGAAGGGCTGTTCCTAAAGGGCCCAAGGAATTCCTAATTGTAATTGTAGGATCTCTTTTAGTTGATTCGTTTATTCCATTGTGATATTTTATCTCGTTTAATAGATCTATTCCAAAACAATTAGATGATGACAAAATTCCCAAAGATTGACATTCCTTTTTTCTATTTCTACTCAATAACGTACTAAAAGTTCCTTGATTTTTTTTAAGTGATTGTTGAATCCGTGCCTTGGAATAAAGGAAATAAAATGGATTAATGTTAGTGTGATCTAACCCATTATCAGAGATCGATTCTGAACTTGAGGGACCATTCCTTTTTCGGCTGATATAGAAAAAATGGGATTTCACTAAGTCGATTCTTAGGAAATCACGAATTAGGCCATTTGTACTTATTTTAACAAAAGAAGCCCGGGCCGCTTCGATAGAAGAACTCTTTTTTTCTTGATCCCAATTCAACACTAAACAAGTACGAACTAATTGAATCCTTGTGTCCGAAATTCCCCGAATTGATTTATCATTTCCATAACCATAAAGAATATAATTGACAACTTGAAGTTTCAAATTCTCTTTTTCCTGCAATAGATCCGAGTAGAAAAGTGTTTCTAAATTTATACCGCCCGCTATTTCATATATGATTACCGGTCGAACCAAAACAAAATACTTTCTCCTGCTAGGTGTGATCCGTTGGACATAGAGCCAATTTTTCACTTTTTTTGATTCCTTCGTATTTGTTTTTACTGGTCCGGGTGATATCAAGATACCACTATATCGAGATATTTTATCTGTTTTTCCCGGAAAATGGATATCTCCAGAAAAGATTTTTAGTTCCATTTTTTTTTTTTTTCGCTCTAGGCGGACCAACCCGCCTACCCGACTTCTTGTATTTAAAGTGATTTGGGTATCTACTCCAATGATACTATTATTTTGTACCATTAGGGAAGAAGATTCAGGTAAAATATAAACTTCCTCGGGAATGAAAAAAAAGCGATCTACTTGCATTTGGTATTTTGGCTTAAATTCTTTGACTCCTCGATATTCAATTAAATCTTCTTTTTCGACAATGGAATGCGCCCCGATAGCCCCATATTTAGTAATTCCTGAACAGTTTCTTCGGTATTGGGGATCATCAAAATAAGCAAAAATACTATTTCCACGGAACATACCATTTATAGGTATTTCAATCGAGATATCGGAGTGGGGCATTAGGCCGTTCTCTCGTTCTTGAATCGGTTGGAAGGGCATGATAAATCGATTTCTTCGCTTCTTTGCCAATAAATCAAAATTCTTGTGGGGAATAGCAGGATATACTAGATTATAATGACCAGTACAGAGGATTCGATTAAGTTCTGAATAATCAGAAACCCTCCCTTCTTTTTTACCCGAAAGATCTAAACTAAAGAATTTGTGTTTAACTTGATCATTTTTTATTGAAGGATTCGAAATATAACTTTTTTCGACAGAAAGAGAATGAATGTTCATTTGATCTTGATCCTTATGTAGCGAAAACGGGATTATACTGGATCTGCGCGAATCCCCTGATAATATCCATAAATGGCTTGTTTTTGGTAAGAGATGGACATTACTATATCTAAATTCAGGTGCATGGTATACATCGGTACTCCAGTGCATTTCCCCTTCTGAATCGCAATAAATATGTTTTCGAACCCTCTCTGTAAAATTCAAAGTGTACGTTCTCGCGCGAATTTCAGCAATCACTTGTTCTGATTCTACATATTGGTCATTTTGAACTAAAAGAAAACTTTTTGGTGGAATAGTCACGTTCTGTATAATATCTTGACTTTCAATAGTTACATCCAAGTCTATATAACATAGAAAAGCGGGATGCCCGTGACGTGTACGTGTAGGATGAACCAAATGCTCATTAAATTTTATTTTTCCATTAGAGGGAGCTCGTACATATTCTGCGGTACCCCCCGTGAATACTCCGCCCGTATGAAACGTTCTTAATGTTAGTTGAGTACCCGGTTCTCCAATGGATTGACCCGCAATAATACCTACAGCTTCTCCCAATTCCACCAAGTCACCATAAGTGGAACTCCGACCATAACATAATCGACAGATCCAAGATGTGCTTCTACAAGTAAAAGAAGTTCGAATAGATATCGGTTGTGTTCGAAAGGTTATGAATCGATTGACAAGCCCAATCCCAATATCTTGATTTCGAATGGCAATACATCGCGGACCCATATATATATTGTCTGCTAATACACGACCAATTATTGTTTGGATAAAAATTCTGTCCGACATCATCCCATTTCGAGGACTCACAGGGATACCTCGGGTGGTGCCACAATCAGTTCGACGTACAACAACGTGTTGAACTACTTCAACAAGTCTGCGTGTAAGATATCCAGCATCTGATGTTCGTACAGCAGTATCCACAACCCCTTTTCGGGCTCCATAGCAAGAAATGATATATTCTGTTAAAGACAGCCCTTCGCGTAAATTGCTTTGAATGGGTAAATCAATCATTTGTCCTTGTGGATCCGACATTAATCCTCTCATACCTACTAATTGGTGTACTTGAGATGCATTTCCCCTAGCTCCCGAGAAAGACATTATATGAACTGGATTAAAGGATTCTGTCATCCTAAAATTTTGGTTCATTTCTTGTCGCAAGTATTCACTTGTAGCATACCATATTTCAATGGATTGGCGTAATTTTTCTATCGCGTGTACGTTTCCATAATGGTGGTGTTTTTCAAAAATAAAACTTTGTTGTTCAGCATCTTGAACTAGCCATCCTTTAGAGGGTATTGTTAAAAGATCATCAATTCCTAATGAAATGGATGTAGCAGTAGCTTGCTGGAAACCCAGAGACTTTAATTGATCCAAGATGTGTGATGTATATGCCATTCCAAAGTGATCTATTAATCTGCTAATAAGTCGTTTGATACCAGTTCCATCTATCACTTTATTGTGAAAGACCAGATTGGCCCCTTCGGCCATAACTACCTCCATATTCTGCTGAGTAGGGTTCGACAGTGGATTTGAAGTCAATGATTCGAAAACTTCCTTTTCTCGACTTGATTCGCGTAGAAATTCGGGAAATATGGTCCTAGTTGAACCAAAGGGATCTGAGAATTCACACCGATGTCATAGAATTATTTAACTTAGATTCCTATTAAATTAGGTACCGCTGAGGAAGCTTGGCAAAACCCTTGTATCGCTTCTTCGATTTCTCGATAAAGAGAAATCTGACCAACAGTGGTTCGAATGTATATACAAAGAATTTGT